AAAAGAAAATTTCGATTTTCTATTCAATTGAAAATTGAAATATGATAATTTTCTGAGAATTACTTAATTACTTTTAATTACTTATAGGCAACATAGATAATAAAATAATAAATATTTGTGTAACAATTTCTGCTCTGGGGTTTACATATACTCATAATTGTTGTTATAATTGAAATTGAGAAGGATACTGATGTATCAATTTGTATTTTTTCATGTCATTAGGAAAAGAAAATCCAATTTGGAGATTCAAATCGTTCATGAATTCGCAGTCAGTAGTCAATAGTTAATGGTTCCAATTTTTCCTAAATTTTGACTTTTGTGAATGAAAATCCACATTTGATTTTTCAATACAATAGAAAGTGAGAGAAGTTGGCTATTTTGAGATACTAAATTTTGAGATACTAAACAGGGGTGGATCTAATCCAATCAAAACGGGGGAAGGATTTCTTTTAGGATTAGGAAAGAAAAGGATTAAGTTAAGAAAAGCGGAACTCAAGATGCAAATCCAATATCCGTACTGCGTTCATACATTTTATATCATTTTGGCGGCATGGCCGAGTGGTAAGGCGGGGGACTGCAAATCCTTTTTCCCCAGTTCAAATCCGGGTGTCGCCTGATCAACAAAACAAAAGACTCAAAATATCTTCTGTTCTCCTGATATAACTCGACGAAGTATTTCCCAGCAGAAGCAGACTGTTGATATTTGTTTGATTCGAAGCATCCGGCTGGGGGTTTTCGAAAAGATTGTAAATCCTCGCATCTAGGATTGAAGGAAATATTCTAATGGTAGACGAGTTATCAAAACTTTGCAATTCCCTTCTACTAATCACTAATCCTTGTACTACTAATGTAGTGCCTAATGGCTGGACCTTGAATTAGATTAGAGAGCCTGATAGGAAATAGAATTCAATTACAATAGTGGTGGGTGGACAGAAGATACTTTATATACGATATACGACGGACTCCCAAGAACTTCTGAGTCCTCGGGTATACAATCAATATTCGATTGTATGGATAATTCGCTTTGAATTTTAATTCTAGTAAATTCTAGTAAAGGGCAAAAGCAAAAAGAGAAAAAATTTCTTTTCAGCACCCCCTAATCAAGAATATACTTATACCGTCTCCCCACCCTTTCACAGCGAAAATGGGGAAGGGGTACGAATTAGATCAAATGGGATTTTAGATAAGGATTATCCGCTTTTTACTTATGAGGATCAACAAAAAAATAGGCATTATTATTCCTACATGTTCCTAATGGAACATTCTCTCGAGATGTTACTACGTATTTTGCTTATGTTTCATCTTTCCTGATTGGAAATCATCTAGGAATTTTTTTTTTTAATGAGTGGATTTAGTGAACCAATAGTGTTCGATCAGAATCCCCTTTTGACTCTGCGCCCCTGATTCCACTATACTATTATTAGTTATTAGTGAGGAATGATGGAATAATTCCTTCATAGTTATAGAAATAAGGGGACATAATTCACATGGATATAGTAAGTCTCGCTTGGGCTGCTTTAATGGTAGTCTTTACATTTTCCCTTTCACTCGTAGTGTGGGGAAGAAGTGGACTCTAGGGGTATTACTAATTGAGTTGGGGAATCAAACCGTATCAATTGTTTTCTAGATCGTTCTGCAACGCGTTTTGAACTATTTCAAATGAAAATCAAAAGATCTTCATTTCGAATTCCATTGAATTCGAATGAAGTAATGTATTTATTATATGAATCATATTCTTTCAATTAGAAAGAGATATTTCGTTGATTTCTATCTTTGTATTTGGAAAGGGATCCAAATGATGGGAAATTTAGTCCAATCCAATTTTTCCTAAATTTTCTATTTCAATCAACGAGCTCTTACCAGGCTTATAGATGGATACTAAGGAAAGCCAGACCCTTTTATTATTATTAGAATTTGATTTGTTTCCGTTCAAAGAAGAAGTCGTTTTGTTAAGTGTATACGCCATTTCTATGAGAAATGGTATAAACATAGCGGTTGTCTAACGAGATAATATATATAATATAGATAAGAGGATCTTCCCTCAGACAAGTCGCCTACCACACATTTACCGACTGTTTTCTAATTTTAGAAATTTGATTTATGCTTTTTGATTTATGCTTTATCGACTCACATTTCATATCATGGTTCAGGCGTTAACGTTAAAAATCGGTGAGGTTTACTCTTCCTTTTCGAACTTCGAGAAGTGCCCGTGAAACTCGGTTCAATCAATTACTTCTTCGGAATGCTTGCTAATGATTTATTTTATTAATATAAGCCCCTATCGTTTTTCTTCATTGATTTATTTCTTTTGATAGATACCGAGATTCATATTGAAAATCAGAAAAAATCTAGTAATTAGAACCATAAGACATAAGAGTAAAACGATTATTTCAGATTGATCGAAACAAATACAAATAATTGATCGAAACAAATACAAATAGGTGTAGCAAATAAATAGAATTGGGTACTATGTCAATTCCATACATGGAATTGATATCCCCATACACATATATAATATTGTATATATTGTATATTAATCTATATTAAGATTAAGCCTTTACCTTTATTCTAGAGTACACCTTTATATACTACAATAATACTAATAGATCATATGGTCGAAAGATTCATCTATTTCTTTCTACCATACGATCTATCTATTAGAATACTGCCGATTATACCACTTATTTCATTTAAGACGCGAAAATTTGAATCCTTTTCATTTTATTTCGTCAATTTTTGATAAGAACTCAGAAGTCAAGTTGAATTCAAATTTGAAATTAATGATTAATTAATTAATCATTTTGACTGACTGTTTTTACGTAAATGATAAGTAGAAAAGCGGTAGGAACTAGAATGAATAGTGCAGTAGCAATAAATGCAAGAATATTTACTTCCATAATCTAATCTTTTTTACTTCGCAATAACTCGGGATTTAATCCCATAGAGATGATAAACCTTTCACCTGTAAATTCAATGAATGAATTTCCTCTCAATCTCGCCGGTTTTGAATCGGATCAATATCATGAATAACAATATCTGAACTATCAAATCAATTCGTCGTCGAAAATGGAATAGTATAACATAGGAAGTAGTTTTATCCATACCGAATCCCAGCTTGGATTCCGGACCCAATCCCAAATTCCTTTATTTATCATCTGTTTCCGTTCTTTTTTCTATAATCTACTCTACGTACAATCATCTGATGAAGTATCATCAGATTGCTCTCCCACTTCCATTAGTTAACCGAAACAAGAAAGAAACAAATTATTCATTCCCTTGCTAAGAGGGCTGGGATCTTTGATTGATCTGTCTTTTACCCCCTTCCGTAGATTCTTAGCGCCGGGAATCTATATCAAAAGCTCAGTGTGCAATTTGAATGCAATCTATTTTTAAATTAGTAATTAAGGTTATACAAAACCGGAGCCAGAAAGAGAAATTGTTTAATCTAGAAAATTCTCTTTCTCTTAGGGGAATTTTGTTAAATTCATTTTTTTATTGTGAATTCTATTTGTGTATGCGTGCCCCCCAAAAAAACATATAGTATTCTATTCCGCGGATCGGGAACAATCGAAAAAACGGATCCAGTATTTCTTGGAATGTTTACTTTACTATAATGCCACCAATAATTGTACTAACCCCTTTTTCTCCTACCACAAAGAAAAGAAAAAAGACCTTTTTTCTTTTCGGAATGAAATTCTGCCCCCGGCCCCCCTTTTCGAATTGATTGATGTATTTAGTGGATACGTCGGGACTGACGGGGCTCGAACCCGCAGCTTCCGCCTTGACAGGGCGGTGCTCTGACCAATTGAACTACAATCCCAGGGAAATAAGGGATCTAGCAGAAATTTGGATTCTTTTTTTTATCTCCGTATCGAGTAGTTTTGAAGGACAAGGGGGTTATACGTGGTAGATTGGCGAATTATTGGGCCGAGCTGGATTTGAACCAGCGTAGACATATTGCCAACGAATTTACAGTCCGTCCCCATTAACCGCTCGGGCATCGACCCAGGAAGAATCACTTTTCGGCTTATTGGTAATTCGTGATCAACTTCCTTTCTACCCCCAGGGGAAGTCGAATCCCCGTTGCCTCCTTGAAAGAGAGATGTCCTGGACCACTAGACGATGGGGGCCTATTTGCCTAACCGCCATATACTATGATCATAGTATGAACAGTTTTTTGAAATTGTCAATAGAATGGTATGATTAGATACGAAGAATCTCTCTGCTTTTCCTAATTGCAGAGAACTTTTTGATTCATCATTCAATCATTCATTAGAATGGCCATTCTCCACTCTATATAGAAATCTAGTATCGAAATCTATTAGTGTAATAGTAATATAAAAATTCAAAAAAAAAAAAGGTGTAAATAATACAAAGTATAGGTTTTTCATGGAGCCCTTGAGGGGGCTAGGTTCTATTTCTTTAGCTTTCATTCTTCCATTCATTGATTCATTCAGTATTAAGCATTGTTAAGATGAGATATTCTTATCTCCCAATAAAAGAGGAAATTAACAAACGATAAATTTAGTAAACGTGATCAAGAAATTACCGAAAATTGTTTGAATTTAGTTCAGGGGACAAGACAGGTAGAATTTCTTCATCACAGGATTCGATGAAATACCTTGAAATTTATGTCGAATTGGTAGGTGTACATGTAAGTAAGTGAACTTTATTCTGATGGGAATCAATTCATTTAATGAAAGAAAAGGAATTAGGTTCGGTCTTGAAACAATTCATTACATTTTACCCTAGACTTGCTAGGTAAATCCATTTTATTATTCAACAATAAGCCACTGGCGACTATGAGTCTACTGTATGTACTTATGTATATATACTTAATATTATTAATATATATTACTATATTACTATATATAATAATATAATTAATATAATAGAATATATAATTAATATAATTAATATAATAGAATATATAATATAGAATATTCCATGTAAATATTCTATGTACATATATTACTATGTACATATATTATTCTATGTAT